ATCTGGTTTAATTCATCAACCCGAATGGTGAATAAAAAATAAAAATGTATATTCAACTCATGAAATTTCCTTCCTAGAAAGAAAAGACATAGAGGAAATTTTATGTCTTAACGAATCACACGTAGAGATATTGATAACACACATAGAGTTAATGGTATTTCATAACTAATTGATTGAGCAGCAGCCCGTAAACCACCTAAAAAGGAATATTTATTATTTGATCCATAACCTGACATAAGAAGGCCCACGGGAGCAATACTTGAAATGGCAATCCATAAAAAAACACCAATACTGAAATCGGCTAGAACAAGGCGATATCCAAAAGGAATTACTAAAAAACTTAGTAGAATTGATGTGACTGCTATGGATGGTCCGATACTGAATAAACGAGTATCTCCTCTTGATGGAAGAAGATTCTCTTTGAAAAGTAATTTTGTACCATCTGCTAAAGCTTGAAGAATTCCCAAAGGCCCGGCGTATTCAGGGCCAATACGTTGTTGTATCCCCGCAGATATTTCTCTTTCTAACCAAACAATTACTAGTACACCTATTGTGATTCCTAATATAGGAGTAAAAATAGGGACAAGCATCCATATGATCTCATATACCTCTTTTAAGGATTGCAATCTAAAAAAAGAATTGATAGCTTGTACTTCTGTTGTATCTATTATCATTTTAACGATCAACTTCTCCCATAATGATATCTATGCTACCTAGTATTGTCATAATATCAGCCAATTTCATTCTTTTAACTAATTGAGGAAGGATTTGCAAATTGATAAAACCCGGTGGTCGGATTTTCCATCTCCAAGGAAAAACACCCTTATCTCCTATCAGAAAAATTCCTAATTCTCCTTTTGGGGCTTCGACTCTCACATAAAGTTCTTGCTTTGACAATTCAAAAGTAGGAGAAGGTTTTTTACTGATAAATCGATAGTCAAAATCATTCCATTCGGGATCCCATACTTTATCAAAGCGCCGGATTTCTAAATTCTCATAGGGCCCCCCCGGAATTCCTTCTAAAGCCTGTTGAATAATTTTTATTGATTCTGTCATTTCACTGATTCGTACTAAATAACGAGCTAATGAATCCCCTTCCTTTTGCCATTGAACTCCCCAATCAAATTCATCGTAAGACTCATAATGATCAACCTTTCGAAGATCCCATTGTATTCCAGAAGCTCGTAGCATTGGTCCCGACAAACCCCAATTTACTGCCTCCTCTCCGACAATAATACCTACTCCCTCAACTCGCTCTAAAAAAATAGGATTCCGTGTAATAAGCCTTTGATATTCAGTAACTCTTGTTAAAAAATAATCACAAAAATCCAAACATTTATCTACCCAGCCATGAGGTAAATCAGCAGCAACTCCTCCAATACGAAAATAATTATGCATCATTCGCATACCGGTAGCAGCTTCGAATAGGTCATATATCAATTCTCTTTCTCGAAAAATATAGAAGAAGGGGGTCTGGGCGCCAATATCTGCCATAAAAGGGCCAAGCCATAACAAATGCGAAGCTATACGACTTAACTCTAACATAATGACTCTGATATAGCTGGCCCGTTTAGGCACTTGAATATTGCCTAACTGCTCTGGTGCATTTACAGTTATTGCTTCAGTGAACATAGTAGCTAAATAATCCCAACGTGTTACATAAGGTAAATATTGTATAATTGTTCGGTTTTCCGCAATTTTTTCCATTCCTCTATGTAAATAACCCAATATGGGTTCGCAGTCAATAACATCTTCACCATCTAGAGTAACAATGAGTCGAAGAACACCGTGCATTGATGGGTGCTGAGGACCCATATTGACTATCATAAGGTCATTTCGTGTAGCTGGTGCAGTCATAGGTTTTTTTCCCGATTCATTCTTCCATGAATTGCTGAAAGCAAAAAGAGGTTCATCAAAATTTAAGCGAAAATTCAAAACGACTCTTCAAATTAATAATTTTTTATTTCTCGAATCTCCAACTGGCCGATTAATTCTTTATAACGTACTCTATTTTTTTTTGACAAATAGGCGAGCAGCCGTTGACGTTTTCCTAGAATTTTACGCAGACCTCTCTGAGATAAATAGTCTTTTTTGTGCAATTCCAAATGTGAAGTAAGTCTCCGTATCCTATTGGTGAAACTCGCTACTTGAAATTCAACAGACCCCTTGTTGTCTTCGGTTTCTTCTTTCAAAATAATTGCACTGAATGGATTTTTTATCATTAAAAAAGCTCCCTCTACCCTTTAATTTATATATAAATATATTGTATTTTATCGATCAGTAATAATAAATTATTTTAATGTAGTAATTAGTATACACAAGAATTTGAGTTTGAGTTGGACAGGGATAAAAAAGTAGATGGTACGTTTTTACACTTACAACGTTAAATAATTTAGACCTAAAATTCGGAATATTTCATAGATTCGTTTATTTTATAGATTTTATCCAAACTAATTGATACGTCATTGACTTAGTATTAAATAAAAATAATTTAATATTAGACTGGGACGTAAGACAGGGCATATGTGCATCTGTTTGCTTTTCTATATGGTCCAGAATATGTAGGAAAGATGTACCATCAACCTATTTTTAATTGTGGATATATTCTTAACAAACTAAAACGGCTTCCATTATTGGTATTAAACCAATATCTATTCATACAAGCTAAGTCTTCTAATCGATAATTAGGCCAAAGAAATAACTTTAATTTAATTAATTCGTTTTTATCTCTATCAAGATGCTTTTTTTGATCCAAAAAAGGATTCCTCTTTTTTATGTTTTTTTTGTTACAAAATACTCGATTTTTATCCACACTATTTATATTCTTTGAATTGAAAGAAATTAGAATTCTCAATTCTCTACGACGTCTAGATGATAAAATCTTTTCAGGAACGAAAAAATCATAATGTTTTTTGTCTCTTTTTCGAATTATTATTTGATATCTTGGGATAGATTCATCCAATTTATTTTTATTGATATATCTTTGTTCTCGATATCTTTGAGGAGTTTGGTACTGACTCTTATGAACCAACGATATACCTACTGTTTGATATATAAGAAAGCATCCGTCGTTTTTTACAGACAAACGAATGGGATCGATAAAAAATATCCCTTTTTTTTTCAATTCTATAGGAGTCAGTTTTTTTCGAATCACCATTATATCCAGATTTATTTCTTTCCTTTGAATGGACGATATAGTAGTATCTCTTGGATTTCTCAGTCCAAGCAAGTAACAATATATCTTGATATTATTGATCATTCTTTCAGTTAAATTCGGAATTAAACCATCGTCTATTATCCATTGAAAAAGCAAATAGTGTTTCCGTAAGAAAATCATTTCTGGTTTCATCTTATTCCGGATCTTATATTGTTTTTTCATTTTATCTTGGTTTTGTGAATATGATCCAAGGCTTCTTTGGCCCGCGGGTTCTTTTTCTTCTTGATTTCGATTCATTAATTCAGAATATCTTTTTTCATTCGATGGTCTAAAAAAATGGAATTTTTTCTTTTCATTGATGTTTTTCTTTTTTTTTAAATTTAAAAGAAGTAATTTGCTTGGTATAATCCATGGTTTTATTTTGTATACATTAAAAAGTGGCACAAATTCTGGGAAAAACGGAAGTTTCAGATTTGTCGATATTGGATTTAGGATTTCTTCATTCATTTCCATCCAATCAAAAAAGAGTTTCTTGTCATTGATTGGATTTATTTCTAAATCTTGATGAATCATCAGATAAAAAATATCGTTTTTATCCATTTTCTCAATTTTTTGGTAATTCTTACTTCCAAGCTTAGTATTTATATTATTGTTATAATCCATTTTGGTCCAGGCCTCAATATCTATTTTTTGTCTTAGAAAAAAATTGAGAATTGTCCAATCAAAATATTTTCTATCTGGATTTTTTTGCATATACAGAATATCGCCTTTTTCTAGATAAGGATTGATAGGAATTTCCTCCAGGCTTTCAAATAAATTTTGTTTATAATTTTTGTATTTAAAAGTAAATTTTTGGTTGTTATTTAATTCTGATGGTGATCCATAAATAATATATGAGGACTTCTTAATTTCATAATTAATAGATTTATATGAGAAAAGATTATATATATAGTATTTTGGAAAATTATCTTTTTGGTTTAATAATGGATATGCTTTAAAATCCTTTTGTTTTTTGTGATAAAGTAATCGGTCTTTTTCATACGAATTCCATTTTGTTAAATCTTTTTTTTTGGTCATACCACCTTGATTTATTGTAGTTCGCCTTTTTTGTGGTATTAATCCAGACCATCTAATCTGAGATAAATTGTATTGATAATGACCTCTTAACCAGTTTTTCCATTGATTCGTTTCAGAACTTGAAAGTTTTGTATGTTTTACTTCGGAATGAAATATTCCTTGTGTTACAAAATAATTTTTTATTGCAGTCTTAAGAAAAACGGGAGTTCCATGATACTCAAAAATAGATTCTAACTTATACAAATTAATAACTTGGGTTTGTGATAATTTGTAAAATACATATGCTTGTGATAAAGAGGATAAGTCAAAAAAAAGATGTGAATTCCTCTTACTATTCTTAATATTATAAAGTTCACTTTTTAGAGTCGAAATAAAGTTAATTTCTTTTTTTTTTTTTTTTTCTTGGTTTGTTTTATTATTGTCAATGTATTTATCAAAACAAAAATTTCTTGATTCAAGAACCAGTTGTGTAGGAATTTTGGCAATATGAATGATACATAGAAAGATATCGATGTATATTCTTTTAATGAAAATTTTTATAAACAAATCTAATTTATAGATTAATCGAGTGCTTCTTCTTTTTATTTTTAATATTTTCCAAAATTTTTTTGGTGATTTTTCTTTTCCATTATAACTTGTTTTGTTAGGACTACTTCTTTTCTTGGCGTTGCTGTTTTTTTCTTTTGTAAGACTCTTTGTTTTCTTTCTGATTGTGCTTGTTCTATCAGTCAGATTTTTCATTTTTTTTTCTCTCAGTGAAAAATTT